TAGAAAAATGAACTTTTGACAGTGTCTTGTAGTTGTAAATCCTAGATGTGAAAATAGGTGGAATTCCTGAAGAAAGGCTATAAGAAGAATAGGTGGAAATCAATATGCAAAAAGAAAAAACAATGGCTAATGCCAGAAAAAGAATCAATCTATAAATAGAGTTCAGGTTCGAATTCCGTTAGGAATATCTATAATCTTAGCGAAATGAAAGAATTCCTCATGATTCTTAATTTATCTACTTGATCTTTTTGAAAATGAGGTCGTTGAACTTGAAACTTCACTTATTGAATTGAGTTAAAGAATGGAATTGGATTCAGTTGGATCGTATCAGTGAAATCGAGTACTAACTCCCATTTCTTATTGGATTAAGGGCTCAACTTTCTTTCGGACATTTTTTTGTTTTTTAGGTTTGCAAAATGAAAGAAGACTCTCTTTTGATTATTTTTTCTTATGAGAATTGATCCTACTACTTCTGGTCCTGGGGTTTCCACACTTGAAGAAAAAAACCAGGGGCGTATCGTTCAAATCATTGGTCCGGTACTGGATGTAGCCTTTCCGCCGGGAAAGATGCCTAATATTTACAACGCTTTAGTAGTTAAAGGTCAAGATACTCTTGGCCAAGAAATTAATGTGACTTGTGAGGTACAGCAATTATTAGGAAATAATCGAGTGAGAGCTGTAGCTATGAGTGCAACAGATGGTCTGATGAGAGGGATGGAAGTGATTAACACAGGAGCTCCTCTAAGTGTTCCAGTTGGTGGAGCTACTCTCGGACGAATTTTCAACGTTCTTGGAGAACCTGTTGATAATTTAGGTCCTGTAGATACACGCACAACATCTCCTATTCATAGATCTGCGCCTGCCTTTATACAGTTAGATACCAAATTATCGATTTTTGAGACAGGGATTAAAGTAGTGGATCTTTTAGCTCCTTATCGCCGTGGAGGAAAAATCGGACTTTTCGGAGGGGCTGGAGTAGGTAAAACAGTACTCATCATGGAATTGATCAACAACATTGCCAAAGCTCATGGAGGCGTATCCGTATTTGGCGGAGTAGGTGAACGTACTCGTGAAGGAAATGACCTTTACATGGAAATGAAAGAATCGGGAGTCATTAATGAACAAAATATTGCAGAATCAAAAGTAGCCCTAGTCTATGGTCAGATGAATGAACCGCCGGGAGCTCGTATGAGAGTTGGTTTAACTGCCCTAACCATGGCGGAATATTTCCGGGATGTTAATGAACAAGACGTACTTCTATTTATCGACAATATTTTTCGTTTCGTCCAAGCAGGGTCCGAAGTATCTGCTTTATTAGGGAGAATGCCTTCTGCTGTAGGTTATCAACCGACTCTTAGTACAGAAATGGGTTCTTTGCAAGAAAGAATTACTTCTACCAAAGAGGGATCCATAACTTCCATTCAAGCAGTTTATGTCCCTGCGGACGATTTGACTGACCCCGCCCCTGCCACAACATTTGCACATTTAGATGCCACTACTGTATTATCCAGAGGACTGGCTGCCAAAGGGATCTATCCAGCAGTAGATCCTTTAGATTCAACGTCAACCATGCTTCAACCTCGGATCGTTGGCGAGGAACATTATGAAACTGCGCAAAGGGTTAAGCAAACTTCACAGCGTTACAAAGAACTTCAGGACATTATAGCTATTCTTGGGTTGGACGAATTATCCGAAGAGGATCGTTTAACTGTAGCAAGAGCACGAAAAATTGAGCGTTTCCTATCACAACCCTTCTTCGTAGCAGAAGTATTTACGGGTTCCCCGGGAAAATATGTTGGTCTAAGAGAAACAATTAGGGGATTTCAACTGATCCTTTCCGGAGAATTAGATAGTCTTCCTGAGCAGGCCTTTTATTTGGTAGGTAACATCGATGAAGCTACCGCGAAGGCTCTGAACCTAGACGAGGAGAGCAAATCGAAGAAATGACCTTAAATCTATGTGTACTAACTCCTAATCGAATTATTTGGAATTCGGAAGTGAAAGAAATCATTTTATCTACTAATAGTGGTCAGATTGGTGTATTACCAAATCACGCCCCCATTGCCACGGCTGTAGATATAGGCATTTTGAGAATAGGTCTGAAGGGACAATGGTTTACAATAGCCTTGATGGGTGGTTTCGCTAGAATAGTCAATAATGAAATAACCGTTTTAGTAAACGATGCGGAAAGGGGTAGTGACATTAATCCAAAAGAAGCTCAGCAAACTCTTGAAATAGCGGAAGCTAACTTGAGTAGAGCTGAAGGGAAAAGACAAACAATTGAGGCGAATTTAGCTCTCAGACGAGCTAGAACGCGAGTAGAGGCTATTAATGCAATCTCGTAATTAGTTGTTGGCGTGGCCAAATAATAAAAAGAGGTTGTGTTTATATACTCTTTTTTTGATTCTGCCGACTCAATCAAGGGTAATCGGATTCTGATGTAAGGAAAAAATCAATCAATTCAATAGAATAGGAGTAGCAGGGAATGGAAAAGGTACAAAATAAATAACAAAGAATAAAGAAGGCGGGTAGAAATACTTATTAGATACCATTGACTGCGGTATCTAATAAGTTCTACCTACTATTGGATTTGAACCAATGACTCCTGCCGTATGAAAGCAATACTCTAACCACTGGGTTAAGTAGGTTATTTATCATCACAAAGAGAAACAAAAGAAACCCCTCACATTGATGGATTATAGATAGAATTTGACTTCTAAGCAATATTCTCACAGGAAACATATGAGAGATCAATCATGTCTTGTCAAGATGAATAGTACTATTCATCTTGACAAGACATGAAATACAAAGTAAAATATTTCTCACAAATAAAAGGGCTATAGCTCAGTTAGGTAGAGCACCTCGTTTACACGCGCGCCAATGTTTTTCAAAGGAGTCCATCATGCAATCAACAGAATTTCTCTTATTGAGAAATTGATGTCTTACTCCATGGATTCGAGAGAACAAGAGCCTGACAAATATTTGATTGGTCCAATTATGTAGGGTGCCCATTTGGGCACTAAAATCGAACCCATCATAGATTTGATAATTGATAAGGTCAATATTCAGACCACTCAATGCTAGGTAGAATGAGTAGAAGGACCTCAAAAAATCTCTTTTCGTCCTATGAACTTTAAGGTGTATAAAGTTTCATATTTGACGCTTTGAGCAGAGCGATAGAGACTACATTTCACTTAGGTTGATCTAGGCCATAGGCAGACCTACGTCAAGCCAACTCTTCTTTGAAACACTTTGGTATTGCTCATGAGCAGAAATACAAATACTGAATCATAGCACGTGGAGCCATCTTGTTATCTTTTTATCAAGAAAAATATGGCGGACTAGCTGATCTTTCTATCAGTTGATGAAAGAGCCCAATGCAAAAAAAAAATGCATGTTGGGTCTTTGAAACAGGTCAAATCATTTCGATAATAAAACGTTTGATCTGTTTTACCGAGAATGTCTACGGTTCGAGTCCGTATAGCCCTAATTTGGTAATGAATTGAAAAAAAAAAAAATGGCATTTCTTTTTCTTTCTATCTTACTAATTCTTTAGTGTATTTATAGTATTCTAGTATACTTTTCTCATTATTATATTGTTTGTAGCTGGCCGGGTGCTTGTTCCATCGGAATAGAATCATTCCAGCACACTCGCTCTTTTGGGATCGTTCGAAGCATAAAACTAATAAAAATGTAAAAATGAAGTTCAATGGACCCAACCGGTGTTTTGAAATTTCGGATAAACAAACCTATTCTTCATATTCATTAATCTTCATGGTGCTATTACATAATATGATGATTTTGACCTCTGACCACAATCAAGAGGCCCTTTTCTCTTTTTGTATACCCAAAAGAAGGGGATTTTTGATTTTTGAAGGAAAAATCATGACATGAGCCCGGGTTGGGTAAAAAAAACTACAACGAGACCCAAGACAAATGGAATCAAATAGTAAATCATATGGGTCTTAGGCTGGCTGTTATACAATCTATATTTGTATCCCAATTTTCTACTCCAAACCAATTGCCCATCATTCAAAATTCCAATTCTACCGATGCTTACTTTCTACAATAATATTAGGGTTGGAATTTGGCTGAATTAGCAATCCCCTGACCCGTCGCTTTTATTGTGCGGAAAAGCAGTCCCAAGAATTTATTGTCTTGTCTCAAAGATAATGAATTAATTGTCTTTTAATCCATTAGTGTTTGCCCCCTTTCGATTTCCGTGAGTTGGTTTTATCATTTAGCATTTTGTCTGCCGAATCGTCCGCTAACTCGCGATTCCATTAAAAATGAAAAATATCCTTTTTTTTTATAGATCAGAATCACATCATTTATCATTTGACTGACTCTATCGCCGTGCTGCGCCCCAGTGTATAGGTTTGCTTCAAAACAACTTTTTTACTGATATGAAACCTAATTTCGAGTACAAAAGACCCATATTTGGAATGAGTCTTTGAAGACTTCAAACTCTCATTTCATAACTCGACTTTTTGGGGGCGCAAGCCGGGCGACGAGATAGTATAGGTTCAAAGCAAAGCCTATAATTGGAATTTTCCGATAGAGAATCCACGAGTTGTTATATCTTATATCTAAGGCCCTTTTTCAAATCTATTTAATCTTAAACAGGGAGAGATAATAGAATCGATCAATGCATTCTGTAAAAGCAATAATTTGCTATTATGGATCGTAATGACAAAAATAATACCAATAGCATATGAGTCTTTTCATATTATTCATTATTATTCTCTTAGCTAATAATATATTCATCTTACTAATACACATGAATTTCATAAGATTTCACCTTTATTTATTTATCTTTATTTATTTAATTGCTATAGAATTAGAATTGTAAACTCAATGTGAAGTAATGTCTTTAGAGATACCCCGAGGTGCTGTGAAAGCAAGGCAAGAAAGTCTTATTTGTATAAGAACAGGATATGTCTATACCATATCAAAATAGAATTGAAGTAAGTGTAAGATTGAATTTTCTATTTCTATTG